TAAAAAAAGTTTTTTAATTCTTAATTAATATTAATTGTTTCCGGTTCACCGGATCTTACCTCTTTTTGAAAGGAGTCAATAAAAAAATAAAGATATGCACTAACTTAATAACTTAAATAGAAATAGAATTTTTGAATTTTTATTTCTTTTTATACTTATTCTTTAGAAGTTTCTGCTAAATACTTCAAATATTCAAATCAAGAAGTTACAATTGGTCAAATCATATGAAAAAAGCAGATTAATTACTAGTCTCCTTCGAACTTTCAAATTCAAGTTAAATTAGGCATATTTTTCGCGAATTTGACAAGTTACTAAAAAAAAAGAATATTCTTTTTTTTTTAGTAATAAAAATAGTTTATGTGATTTTCCCATATCTTTCACGCATCTTATGTATTCTTTTTGATTTTAGAATCAAAAATATTATCTAGAAAAGAAATACATAATGAATTGGCAAAGCGCAAATTTCTTTTGAACAATAGATGTCTTTCACATCCAGCTATACCAATGAGTAATCTCTTAATTTTTATTTAAATGGCAGTTCCAAAAAAACGTACTTCTGCATCAAAAAAGCGTATTCGTAAAAATTTTTGGAAAAGGAAGGGGTATTGGGCAGCGTTAAAAGCGTTTTCCTTAGGGAAATCTATTTCTACCGGGAATTCCAAAAGTTTTTTTGTGCAACAAACAAATAAAATAAGAAATAAAACATAACATGTTACAATAATCTGAATCGGCTTGACTCAAAAATTGACTCATTTCGTTTCGAAAATAAAATTCCCGCTTTCCATTCCCTGTTGAGTTAATCAATAGGAAATGGAATTTGTTTTGCTCTTAGAATTAGAATAAGGATTTTTCTCTTTACCGTACTGAATTCAAAAAAAAAAAAGAATCCTTTTTTTTTGACAAAAAAACATAAGATACGTAATTGTCTTTTTAGTATATTTTCTCATTTCCAAGGTGGGGAGTATTATTTTCCCCATCAGCCTGTTTCTTACAATAATATAAACAATAATATACCTTTTTTCTCTAGATCCACGTTTTTTCTATAGAAAGGCGAGTCAAAAATCAAAATCATTGAAACTAATTGATTAAAATTCTAAACCTTTTTGTGCAACTTTCTTCTTTTTGGATTTTCTATGAATTCCTATATAGACTCCCATATATTTATTGCCATCAATCCACTCAAAAACACTTAACAAATTTTTTTGGATAAATATGTGTCAATTTTTACTGATCCAAAATTTTTTTGTTCATTGATAAAATGGATTTTTTGGTTTCGATGTTTGAAATCAAATAAATCAAAAACAGTTCATTAAAACAAAACAAAAATGTTTTTTTTGGGGGGGGGTTCTATCCCTTAATTCATAGTTGGACTATCTAGTTTTCCAAGAGTTCAAGTCGAGGAGAGTCTAAAATACACACTAAAACTAAGACCCTAAATTCAAATAATGAACCTTCAAATACCTATTTGAACGAATTTTTATTCATCAATTTGAATCTTTCCTAAAAAATATTGCAACAATTTAATTCTTAAATCTAGACGATTGCTTATTCATAGGGTATTATGAATTCAAGACAAGCCGCTATGGTGAAATTGGTAGACACGCTGCTCTTAGGAAGCAGTGCTAGAGCATCTCGGTTCGAGTCCGAGTGGCGGCATGTCATCTCCTAAAAAAAGTAAATAGATCCTATAATGAAAATGAATTCAATTTCCGATTTCCTTTTTATAATTATGGGACTCCTTAAAAAAAATTTATGATATTTTCAACTTTAGAGCATATATTAACTCATATTTCTTTTTCGATTGTTTCAATTGTAATTACAATTCATTTCATAACTTTTTTAGTCGATGAAATCGTAAAACTATATGATTCATCCGAAAAGGGGATGATAATGACTTTTTCCTGTATAACAGGATTATTAGTTACTCGTTGGGTTTATTCGGGACATTTTCCACTAAGTGATTTATATGAATCATTAATCTTCCTTTCATGGAGTTTTTCCCTGATTCATATAGTCCCGTATTTCAAAAAAAATCAAAATCTTCTAAGCACAATAATTGGACCAAGTGCTATTTTTACCCAGGGTTTTGCTACTTCAAGTCTTTTAACTGAAATACACGAATCCAAAATATTAGTACCTGCTCTCCAATCCGAGTGGTTAATAATGCACGTAAGTATGATGATATTAGGCTATGCAGCTCTTTTATGTGGATCATTATTATCAGTATCACTTTTAGTCATTACAGTTAGAGTTAGAAAAAAGAGAAAGTTTTTTTCTACGAATAATCATTTAGTAAATTTAAATGAGTCATTTTTCTTTGGTGAAATCGACTATATGAATGAACGAAGTAATGTTTTACAAAATACTTCTTTTTTTTCTCCAAAGAATTATTACAGGTCACAATTGATTCAACAATTGGATTATTGGAGTTATCGGGTTATTAGTCTAGGATTTGTCTTTTTAACCATAGGAATTCTTTCTGGAGCAGTATGGGCTAACG